GTAAACAAAAGCCTACATAGCAGTTCCAATGCTACGCCTTGAACCGCTCGGCCATCTCTCCTACATAATGATTATGAATCAAAAACCAAGTGAATAGTGAGTTCTTCATATTTCATTCTAGATTATTGGATTGGATAAGTATGACCAATCCATTTTAACTATATATTTGAACTATATATTACAAAATATTCTAAATAAAAATAGAAAATTTTTCATCAAAGTAAAGAAAGATCTTTCGAGACCTCAAGACAATTATTTTTTTACGAAATTTTTTTATTTGTAATTTTGAAAATGAAAAGGGGGTTTGTGTTTGCAAAAACGACTCCTACTAGAAATTCGATTCGAATCCATTAAATCAATGAATTAGAACGAATCAACTGATTAATAGGTCTAGATTTTTTAGACTAGGGTTAATGGATACCTTTCTATCATAATTCTATATAGACTACGATTCCATACCTTACAAATTCTCAAATTTCTTTCCGACTTTAGAATTCTCAACAACAAACCCCTTCCCTCACCCCTCTATTCTAGATTGATAAAACATTTTGTATAGTGGATTGTATACCTGCTATGTACATAACATAAAAAAGAGGTGGTTATTCTATTTTCATCATAGAATGATTTTTTCCTCTTTGTATCATAATTCAATACAAATTTCTCGAGTTATTTGAATCTGTAACTTCAACGAAATCGGAATAGTTCGCTTCGTTGGTATACTACTACATTAGGATGAAATCGAACCGGGTTGGACCTTTTCTTATTGATTCCTATAAAAAAGGAACAATTGGAATAAAAAGCCCATAATCTTTTTTTTTCAAATCAATCTATTTTTATGTTATTTCGTACTGTACAATTCTTTTCTTTGTGGGATCATTTTCCCCCGAGAGGGAATGAGAAGAATTATAAAATGGATTGCTAGCTATGCCTAGATCGCGGATAAATGGAAATTTTATTGATAAGACCTTTTCAATTGTAGCCAATATCTTATTGCAAATAATTCCGACAACTTCAGGAGAAAAGGAGGCATTTACCTATTACAGAGATGGTGTGATTTGATTCTTTTTTTTCTCTTGGTCTTACGAGAAAGACATGTGATTCGGAAAAATTTTTGAAATAAATCTACGCTTGTTGAAGGTGAAGTTTGGAAATAGAACAATTCCTTCTGTCGTGTATCCTCGATTAATGCAACCTCAGATGCTATGTTTCAATCTTAGATTCTAGTATTGAGCGAAAGGTTATATCTAGAGGTTCTGTATTATGGGGCAATCCTACTCCACTACACTAGTACCAACGGACAGCATAAGGGAAGAAGCACTACACCTAGGAATCAACAACACGAAAACCTTGTTAGAAATGACCCCTTTCCTTATTGGGCTCGGGACTAAAAGAATGGTTGGGACAACAAACATCCATCTCGTTCGTACTTTGGATACCAATATAACCATCGAAGGTTGTTTGAAGTGACTAATTCCTGGAAATTAGGAGGCGTTGAAAACAAAGAAATTGCTCGAGTTCTCATTTCTATCTAGTTATCTAGTCTCAACACCCTTGATATTAAGAAAAGATCTCTTGCAGGAAGGTTGGCTAGAGATTTCTTGTAAAAACACTAGCCCTGCTCAGTCCATAATGAGAATATTTTCATCTTTTTGATTTCATGTATATTCTCCTTATGCACATAAGGGAGGAGCCGTATGAGGTGAAAATCTCACGTACGGTTTTGGAACGGAGATTCTTTTAATTGAATGGCGACCGTAACGGATGTCAGCTCAATCCGAAGGAAATTATGCAGAAGCTTTACAGAATTATTATGAAGCTATGCGACTAGAAATTGATCCTTATGATCGAAGTTATATACTCTATAATATAGGTCTTATCCATACAAGTAATGGAGAACATACGAAAGCTTTGGAATATTATTTTCGAGCACTAGAACGAAATCCATTCTTACCACAAGCTTTTAATAATATGGCCGTGATCTGTCATTACGTGCGACTATCTTCACTATAGAAGTAAAAAAAGAAAAACAAAAAAAGGCTTTCTACATATACATCGTCTAAAACAACGATTTTTATCAGCTGTAGCAAAGAAAAAAACTTTATATTCATAAAAGTTGAAATATGAAGAAAATAAATAGATATACCTAGCTACTTTTTCTATGGATAAAAAAAGAATCTAATTGGTAAGGGAAGCACCGTAAAGATCAATTGGCGAAATTTGGGGCCAATACAATAATAACTGCGTACTTATGTCATGATGGTAGATATACTTATCTCGTGATGTGAGATAAAATAGGAATCCACTTATGTAATAGAGTTGATCCACTAAAGTTTTGAGCAGCGGTGTAGGATCAGATCCCAAAGATAGTAAGTTTTTCTTTCTTAGGAAAGAAAGTCTTTTTCAAAGATTCTATATAAATTTATATACGAAACCAAGATAGTTACCTTTCAGAAAATCGAATGATAGGGGAATTTTTTCTTCTGAAGGTGGGAAAAAAGAT